AAAACTGAAACAGAAGAGTAAATATTCGCCCGCGAAAACTTGATTTTTTTGAATCCTTTTAGTCGCGAGGAGCCAGATGAGAAGAAATTCTCACGTCTGGTTCTGTAGTAGGGATGGAATTCAGAAACAACTATCAACTATAACCCCAAAAGAACCAGATTCCGTAAACAACATAGAGGAAGAATGAGGGGAATTTCCTATCGGGGAAATCATATTTGTTTCGGTAAATATGCTCTTCAGGCGCTTGAACCTACTTGGATCACATCCAGACAAATAGAAGCAGGCCGACGAGCAATAACACGAAATGTGCGTCGTGGTGGAAAAATATGGGTACGAATATTTCCAGACAAACCAGTTACAGTAAGACCTGCAGAAACACGCATGGGTTCGGGTAAAGGATCCCCCGAATATTGGGTAGCTGTTGTTAAACCAGGCCGAATACTTTATGAAATGAATGGAGTAACAGAAAATGTAGCTAGACGGGCAATTTCAATAGCAGCATCAAAAATGCCTATACGAACTCAATTCATTATTTCGGGATAAAGTATAAAAAGAACAATCAACAAAAAAGGTTCTTTATTATAAAAAATGGCAAATTTGTTTTTTTTTTTTTGAGATAAACAATATTTCTTTTTTTTTTCTTTGTCCTTTGCATTGAAAGAAAAAATTTTTAAATCGTATGATTCAACCTCAGACCCATTTAAATGTAGCCGATAACAGCGGGGCCCGAAAATTGATGTGTATTCGAATCATAGGCGCTAGCAATCGTCAATATGCTCATATTGGTGACATTGTTGTTGCTGTAATCAAAGATGCAGTACCAAATATGCCACTCGAAAGATCAGAAGTTGTCAGAGCTGTAATTGTACGTACTTGTAAAGAACTCAAACGAGACAACGGTATGATAATACGATATGATGACAATGCTGCAGTTGTTATTGATCAAGAAGGAAATCCAAAAGGAACTCGAATTTTTGGTGCGATCACCCGTGAATTAAGAAAACAAAATTTTACTAAAATAGTTTCTTTAGCTCCCGAGGTATTATAAAACTATGTTTATTGTAGGTTAGTTGAAAAAAATAGATATAGATTAAGAGATAGATTGTAGCTCACGCATATACCTTGAGTTATTCATAAACAAAAAACATGTTGATTATATCAAATAATGAGTTACCAACAATTTTAGGCATAATGGGTAGAGACACTATTGCTGAGATATTAACCTCTATACGAAATGCTTATATGGATCAAAAAAGAATGGTTCGAATAACATCGACTAAGAGTACCGAAAATTTTGCAAAAATACTTTTACGGGAAGGTTTTATTGAAAACATAAGAAAACAGCGCGAAAACCATAAAAATTTTTTGGTTTTAACGTTGAGACACCAAAGGGCTAGAAAAAAGCCCTATAGAAACCTTTTTAATTTAAACCGAATCAGTCGACCGGGTCTACGAATCTATTCTAACTCTCAACGAATTCCTCGAATTTTAGGCGGGATGGGGATTGTAATTCTGTCCACTTCTCGAGGTATAATGACCGACCGAGAGGCTAGACTAGAAGGAATCGGCGGAGAGGTTTTGTGTTCTATATGGTAATCTTTCTCATAGACAAATTGTATTCGAAATAGATTCTTTGAAATTGTAACAAAACTAAAAGGGCTGGATTATCTAATACTGTTGCTCCTCCTTTAGTTGATGCTTCATAGGAGCTTTACCTGGAATGAAGGAACAAAAATGGATTCAAGAAGGTTTAATTACCGAATCGCTTACCAATGGCATGTTTCGGATTCGTTTAGATACTGACGATCTGATTCTAGGTTATGTTTCAGGAAGGATCCGGCGTAGTTTTATACGAATACTACCAGGAGCTAGAGTCAAAGTTGGAGTAAGTGGTTACCGAGGGCGTATAATTTTTGACTCCCGCAACAAAGATTCTAAGGATTAAATGGTTTGAACGCCCCCTTTCGTGGGAAGAGGAATCGAGATGAAAAATTATCAAGAAACTTTTTGTCTTCAAAGAAGTAGATTTCGAAGTTGATTCAAATTTAAAATTTAAGATAAGGAATGACAAGTATGAAAATAAGAGCTTCTGTCCGTAAAATTTGTGAAAAGTGTCGATTAATCCGTAGGAGGGGACGGCTTATAGTAATTTGTTCCAATCCGAAACATAAACAAAGACAGGGATAATCAGACTCGCTAAAGAAACTGATGAGAAAAAAGGAATCTTTTGTAACATGAAATGGATATATCCATAGACCTCTGACTGATATTTATGAAATGATAAAATATGGTAAAAGCTATACCACGAATCGGTTCACGTAGAAATGGACGTATGGGGTCACGTAAGAGTGCACGTAGAATACCAAAAGGGGTTATTCATGTTCAAGCCAGTTTCAATAATACCATTATCACTATTACAGATGTACGGGGGCGGGTGGTTTGTTGGTCCTCTGCCGGTGCTTGTGGATTCAAGGGGACAAAAAGAGGGACACCTTTTGCT